GTATTATTAATATAATCTAGTTTCTTTATATATATATAATAGATTGAATTTATCTAATTCATTTCTATATAGAATAGAGTGGCGATTAAAATGAATGATTTACTGAGTATAAATCATGAATCAAAAATGGAAAATCATAAAAGATGGAAAAAGCTTTGGTTTGGCATCTAGTCATATCATTCCATTATATTGACAATTTCAAAAAACTGTTCATACTATGATCATAGTATGATCGCGGTCAGGCAAATATGCCCCCATCGTCTAGCGGTTCAGGACATCTCTCTTTCAAGGAGGCAGCGGGGATTCGACTTCCCCTGGGGGTAGGGTACTACGAAAGGAAGTTGATCATGGATTATCAATAAACCTAGAATTGATTCTTCCTGGGTCGATGCCCGAGCGGTTAATGGGGACGGACTGTAAATTCGTTGGCAATATGTCTACGCTGGTTCAAATCCAGCTCGGCCCAATAATTCGCTGATCCGCCATAACAAAAAATGCCCATTTTTTTTTTTTTTTTGTTTTCCAGAAAAGCCAAACAAAAAAAGTAGGGAAGAATAAGAATAAAAAAAGTCCAATTTTCTGATATATCCATCCCTACCGCTATTTGTTTTTTATTTGTTCTATTTATTTGTTCCCATAAATTCTGAACTTGATAACGATGTAGATTCATATCAGGATCATTAAGTATAAAGTTTAATGAAAAGAAAGAGTAAAGTAAACAAAAAGGACTCTTTTTTCATTTTAAAATTGATTATCGATCGATTTATTTGGCAATAACCAAAGGATTCCTAGTAACTAGGAATCCGCGCCGCTCTCACCTCTCACTAAAGTGCATACCCGTATGGATATCAATATATCACTCGCGCCTTTGTTTGTTACAACACGGCGATTCGAATCTAAAATCTAAATAGAAAATGGCTTGAATGAAATCATAAGAATATCTATGCTGTACACTTTTCTTTATTTCCCTGGGATTGTAGTTCAATTGGTCAGAGCACCGCCCTGTCAAGGCGGAAGCTGCGGGTTCGAGCCCCGTCAGTCCCGACGGATGCAATAAAAAAATACATCAATTGATCCCTCCATTTTCTGTGAAAGGGGATACAAATGACAGAATTTCATTCCCAACGATATCCTTTTTTTTTTATTTATTTTTTCCTTTCTATTTTTTGTTGGGGTTTACTTGTAAACTATTTGTAAACGGTGAAAGTGGAAAAGCAGTCAGATGATACATCATCAGATGATTGTACAAGGAAGCTGGTAGATTATCGAAAAGAAAGAGTGGAAAAGAATATATAAATAAAGGAAAGGAATTCTTTTGATTGGACCAGGAATCACATTTTGTATTCGGTGTGGATAAAAGATCTTCCTATGTTATACTATTCAATTCTCGACGGTGAATCGATTTGATAGCTTAGATATTGTTATTCATGATATTGATCCGATTCGATGTCATTGAAATGTAAGTCATCGCATTGAATTTACAAGCGACAAATTTATCATCTCTATGGGATTAAATCCCGAGTTATTGCGAAGTAAAAAAAAAACAATGAAATTATGGAAGTAAATATTCTCGCATTTATTGCTACAGCGCTGTTCATTCTAGTTCCTACCGCTTTTTTACTTATAATATACGTAAAAACTGTCAGTCAAAGTGATTAATTTGAATGAAACTTGACTTTTTATCAAGGATTTAAGAAAAAAAGGATTCCAATTTCACGTCTTAAATAAAATGAATGGACTAGACTCGGCAGTATCCTATAAAACTCGATAGTATGGTAGAAAAATATATATATGAATCTTTCTACCATACTATCTATATCTATTATTGTAATGTATAAAGATACAAGCTTAATATAGATGAATCTACAATATGTATCTTCATCCATGTCGATATCAATTAAATATATGTAATGTACATAGTATCTCAATTTTATTTCTTCGCTTGATCTATTTTATTTGTGTTGATTTCAATCAATCTGAAATAATTGAAAGGCAAGTCTTACGATTTTCTAATTCTTTCATTTCATGGATTTGATTCTTTTGATGGATACCGAGATTCATATTGAAAATAATCAGAAATGAAGGAAAAATGTAATGGAATAGGCATATATTAATTTAATAAAAAAAAAACGAAAACCAAGTAATCTTTTTTTTTAACATTTCAAAGAAGTAATTCATTGAGCAGTTGACAGATGATCCAAAGAGTTCAGTTCTATGGTAACTTTTCTTTGTATTTCGTTTCGAAAAAGGGGTATACCCTACCGATTTAAAATTGAACTTCTTTTCTTTTGATCCATGATATGAAATGAGTCAATAAAGCATGGCATAAATGAAATTCCTAAAATAATAAATAAAACAGGGGGTAAGTGTGCAATATGTGACTCCACTGAGGCAAGATCTTATTAAATAAAAAAACTACTTTTTTTCTCTTTGAACAGTTTTTTTCTCTTTGAACAGTAAAGAGGGAAGGAAATAAAAACAAGTTTACTTTCGAAATACGAACATGGGAATTATTGAAATGTTTGTTTGATTTTGATTGAAAGGGTATTATTCATCTATATTATTCATAGAATACATTACTTCACTAGAATCCAAGAATTTCGAAATGAAGACTAATAAAATAGTTAAAAAAAAAGGCTTTGCAAAACGATCTTGAAAACAATTGATACGGTTTGATTCCTCAACCCAATTAGGAGTACCCCTAGAGTCCACTTCTTCCCCATACTACGAGGGAAAGGGAAAATGTAAAGACTACCATTAAAGCAGCCCAAGCAAGACTTACTATATCCATGTGTATTATGTCCCCTATCTCTATGAATCTGAATATGAAACAAATATGAAGGAATTTTTCCATTATTGTTCACTAATAATAGTGGAATTACCGGCGCATCGTCAAAAAGAAAAGGGAATTCTGACACACCACCGTTGATGAAACACTTCAATAAATCCGCTTATAACTTATAACAAGTTATTATATGATTTCTAGTAAAATCGAGAACCATTAAGCACAAGCAAAATACGCAGTAACACTTTTGGAAGTATCAAAAGAATGTTACTCACATGTAGCAATAATAAGACTTATTCTTTCTTTTGGTGTCCCGCAAAAAGTAAAAGCCAATTATCCATCCAATCTAATATTAATTGGATGCCTGAACACTCAGAGACTTTCATCAGTCTGTATCCAAATTCCAACCCTTCTACAACCATTCATTAGTTAATTAGACACTCCCATTATGCAATCTAATTCAAGACTCCGCTAGTAGCCCCTCCATTAGTAGGGGAGGGGCTACCATATCAAGATTTACTGATTCCCTTCCACTACTCTAGTTTTTCCTTGAATCCTAGACTACAACACTTTAGAAAACAAAACCTCCGGAAGTTTATAATCAAGAAAGTCTCAAGAGTCCTTTTCTTACACTTGTTTTTGCTGGCGAAAATTTGTCGAGTTATATCAGCAAAAGCAAAACAGAATATAGGATTTCGAGTTTTTTGTTGATCAGGCGACACCCGGATTTGAACTGGGGAATAAGGGATTTGCAGTCCCCCGCCTTACCGCTCGGCCATGTCGCCAAAAGGCTACAAACAAAAAAATGAGAGTATGCCCTTTTTATTTTTAGATTGGATCCATACCTTCAATTGGTTATAGTATCTCAAGACACACAATATCTAAAAACTTTCCTTTTCTTTTTTCTTTTCTATTGAAAAAGAAAATGTGGATTCTCAGTTACAAAAGTCAAAATTCAGAACAAATAAATTGGAACCATTAACTATTAACTATTGGCTGCAAATTTATGGACGATTCTTCTTCACTTGTCTTTTTATAATGGTATAATAAAATCAAAATGGATACATAACTAATCAGTATTGATTTTTTTTTTCAATATCAATAAAAAAAACTTTCTTAATTTCAATTATATTATAATATAATAATATAACAGCAATTCTATGTAAACCCCAGAACCTAAGTTGTTACACAGCTATAGTTATCTAATGAGGTATTTTATCTATCTAGATATGATGTCCATAGGGAATCAGCAAGAAATTATCGTGTTTCAATTTTTCATTGAATAGATTCAAATTTAAGAAAAAATAGAATTTTTGATAGAGCACGCCATGTGTTGTCTCCACTAGAGCGCTATAATGGAATAAAAAGAAAAGAGGAAAGACATAGATAAATAGAAATGCTATATCTGCACATGTTTAATAAATACAAGCCCTCTTTTCGTACGCACTTCAATCATATTTTAAATATTCTACTAAAAAACTAAAAAGTGGGTAAAAACATCTCTCTTCTATGCGAATCATTTTTTGAACAATGGAATCCATGAAAAAATTAAGTGCTAGAAAAATCAACTCTCTCCCTATATATATTTTATGATTATTTTGTCTTTATCTCAACGAACGGATCAAATCAGGAATTCATTTCATTTTTCTGGTATTCAATCGGATTGGAATATGTAATATCATAATAATGGTAGAAATTGAATTATTATTTTTTTTTATATTCTATACAAAACCCCATAAGGCTAAATGGCATTTATCAATCATTTTCTGTATCTGTTTGTTATAAATATAAATTCAAATTTGAGTATAATTTTTCTTCTTCCGTTCATACGCATTTCAGATTTCATACATTCCATATATATTATATGGTATATGGAGTTAGATAAAATTTCATGTGATTCAGTAAACAGAATAGAAATTCAATTCCATCATTATTAGATCGATTCATATGATTCGATGAAGAATGAGAAAAGAATGGGATTTTTTTGATAAATGGGAAATTCAAAATGCTCGGGGATGAAAATGGGGAAATGTCTACAATACCTGGGTTGAATCAGATACAATTTGAAGGATTTTGTGGGTTCATGGATCGGGGTTTAACAGAAGAACTTTATAAGTTTCCAAAAATTGAAGATACAGATCAAGAAATTGAATTTCAATTATTTGTGGAAACATATCAATTGGTGGAACCGTTGATAAAAGAAAGGGATGCTGTA